ATTTATAAATTTATGGATTTATAAGTAATTAATTTTTAAAAATTATATTTTTTATATTAAATAACTAAATTTAGTAAAAATTATTGTTATAATTAAATATTTATATATATAATAATTTACTAAATTTTAAATTAAATTTAAAAATTATATATTGACTAATATATTTTTTAAATTTAATTTAAAATTTTTATTAATTATTTATAATATAAAATAAATTTATTATATATTATATTTTTAATTTTTTTTCAATTTTTATAGATATCTTTATTAATATATTAATTATTATAATATTTTTTTATAATTAAATAGGAATATAATTATTCATCTCTCGTATATATAGATTAAATTAATCTATTAATTAAACTATTATTTATATAAATTAGGGTTTTTTTGAGAAATTATAAATAATTTATAATTAATATTAAATTATTTCATATATAGATAATATATATAAATTATTTCATACATAGATAATATATATACAGTGTCGGACAAAACAATAGCACTGAATGCCACTTGGCTACATTTTGCTGAATAAAATGCAAAATTTTGATGGATTAAAAAAAAAAAAAAAAAAAAAAAAAATTACATAATTGTTAATTAAGAATAATTTATTGAATATTAATATTTTAATTTTTATTATATTTTAATTTTTATTATATTTTATACTATTTAAAATTATTTAATTGTTTTATTATTAATATTCAATAAATTATTCTTAATTAATAAATAAAAGTATAAAATATTTAAAATAAATTAGGGGATTTATTTTATTTAATTTTATTTATATAAATTAGGGGTTTATTTAAATAAAAATTTAAATATATTAAATTTTGCTAAAATTGTTTACTTATTTATATTATTTAAAAAATTTAATATTAAAAATATTATTAATTTTAATTTTTATTATATAATGTTATTTAAATTATATAATATTAATAGCTTATAAATTATTAATTATAATAACAATAATTTTAAAAGTTTTATTTTAGCTTAAAAATTTATTTTTAATTTATATTATATGTAAATTTTTGTGAGAATTTATATTTATTTTAAAAATAAATATATTTTATTTATTTGCAATAATTAATATTATTAATTAAAGAAATTTAAAAATAGAAATATTAATTAATATTGACAAAATTTGTGCCAGCAGTTGCGGTTATACAAATAATGTAAATAAATTTTATTAATAAAAGTTAAATTATTTATTTTGAAAAAAAAAGTTAATTTATTAGGTGAAATTTTAAATTAATTAAATTTTTTAAAAAAAAATTAATTGAAGCTATAAAATTTTAGATAAAAACTAGGATTAGATACCCTATTATTTAAAATATAATTAAATTTATTTGAGTAGTATTAGATATATTCTTGAAACTTAAAAAATTTGGCGGTATTTTAGTCTATTCAGAGGAACTTGTTTTATAATCGATAATCCGCGATGTACCTTACTTAAAATTGTTAGTCAATTTATATATCGTTGTTATTAGAATATTTTATAAGAATAATAATTTTCTATAATTTATATTAAAATTAATATCAAATCAAGGTGTAGTTTATTTTTAAGTATAAATGAGTTACAATAAATTTTATTTATGTGAATTTAAATATGAAAAATTTAATGAAATTGGATTTGATAGTAAAATTATAAAGATTAATAATTTGATTTTAGCTCTAAAATATGTACATATCGCCCGTCGCTCTTGTTATTAAAATAAGATAAGTCGTAACATAGTAGGTGTACTGGAAAGTGTACCTAGAATCAATTTAAAGCTTATTAAGTAAAGTATTTCATTTACATTGAAAAGATTTTTGTGCAAATCAATATAAATTGATTAATAATTATTTATTAATGTAATTTTTTTTTTAAAATATAAAAATATTAAAAATAATTATAAATTTTAAAGTTTTAGTATTTTATAAAGAAAAAATAATTTTAATAATAGTTTATTAGTATTGTGAAATAAAATTGAAATATAATGAAAAATTTTTATTTTAAAAGAAAATTTAATTTATTGTATCTTGTGTATCAGAGTATATTAAATAAAAAATATAAATATATTTTTCTCGATTTCAAAAGATTTAATAAATTATAAATGTTAATGTGATAAAATTATATTAAATAGTTTATTAGAAATGAAATGTTATTCGTTTTTGAAGGTATCTAGTTTTTTAAGAAATAAATTTAATTTAGTTTTTAAAATTTACTTGTTTAATTAATTAATTAAGTAATTTTTAAAAAATAATATTTTATGGGATAAGCTATAAAATAAATTTTTATAAATAATAAATAATATTTTAAATTATATATGTTTAAAAGTATCAATTTTTATTAAGTTTGTTATAAATTAATTTTTTTAATAAATTATTTATTATATTTTAAATTTTTATTAAAATATTTATTTTAATATTAAAAATAAAGAAATAATGATATAATTAGTATATTAATTTTGTAATTATATATTTTAAAATGAAAAGTTTATGTAAAGAATTCGGCAAAAATAATGTTCGCCTGTTTAACAAAAACATGTCTTTTAGAAATTAATTTAAAGTCTAACCTGCCCACTGAATTTTTTTTAAATGGCCGCAGTATATTAACTGTGCAAAGGTAGCATAATCATTAGTCTTTTAATTGAAGGCTGGAATGAATGGTTGGACGAAATATTAACTGTTTCATTTAAATTTATAATAAAACTTTATTTTTTAGTCAAAAAGCTAAAATATATTTAAAAGACGAGAAGACCCTATGAATCTTTATATATTGTATATTTTAATTTTGTAGATTAATTTAATTATAATATTATTAATATATTTTATTGGGGTGATATTAAAATTTAAAAAACTTTTAAACTTTAAACCATTAATTTATGAATAAATGATCCATTTTTAATGATTAAAAATTTAAGTTACTCTAGGGATAACAGCGTAATTTTTTTGGAGAGTTCATATCGATAAAAAAGATTGCGACCTCGATGTTGGATTAAGATATAATTTTAGGTGTAGCCGTTTAAATTTAAAGTCTGTTCGACTTTTAAAATCTTACATGATCTGAGTTCAAACCGGCGTGAGCCAGGTTGGTTTCTATCTTTAATAAATTAATATATTTTAGTACGAAAGGATTAAATATATAAATAATTTTATTTTATAGATAAGAATATAATTAATATTTATAAAACTATTTTGGCAGATTAATGTAATAAATTTAGAATTTATAAATGTAATTTATATTACAAATAGTACTTGTTTTATATAGAAATTATTTTATTTTTAATTATAAGTTTAATATTAATTATTTGTGTTTTAGTAAGAGTTGCTTTTTTAACTTTATTAGAACGAAAGGTTTTAGGATATATTCAAATTCGAAAGGGGCCTAATAAGGTCGGTTTAATAGGAATTCCTCAGCCTTTTTGTGATGCAATTAAATTATTTACAAAAGAACAAACTTATCCTTTGTTATCTAATTATATTTCATATTATTTTTCTCCAGTTTTTTCATTATTTTTATCATTATTGATGTGAATATGTATACCTTTTTTTATTAAGTTATTCTCTTTTAATTTAGGTTTGTTATTTTTTATATGTGTTACAAGTTTAGGGGTTTATACAGTAATGATTGCTGGATGATCGTCAAATTCTAATTATGCATTATTGGGAAGATTACGTTCTGTTGCTCAAACTATTTCTTATGAAGTTAGTTTAGCATTAATTTTATTATCTTTTATTTTTTTAATTAATAATTATAATATATTAAGTTTTTATTATTATCAAAAATATTTATGATTTTTTTTTATTTTATATCCCTTAGCTTTTATTTGATTAACAATTTCGTTAGCAGAAACTAATCGGACACCTTTTGATTTTGCTGAAGGGGAATCTGAATTAGTTTCTGGATTTAATGTTGAATATAGAAGAGGAGGATTTGCATTAATTTTTTTATCTGAATATGCAAGAATTTTATTTATGAGAATATTATTTTCTTTAATTTTTTTAGGAGGAGATGTATTTAGTTTAATATTTTATTTTAAATTGATATTTATTTCATTTATATTTATTTGAGTTCGGGGAACTTTACCTCGTTTTCGGTATGATAAATTAATATATTTAGCATGAAAGGGATTTTTACCATTTTCTTTAAATTATTTATTATTTTATGTGGGTTTAAAAATTTATTTATTAATTTAATTTTATATAATTTTTTATAGTAAAGTTAATAGAAAATTTTAATCTCTATATTATGTTTTCAAAACATATGCTTAATTCAAGCTCATTAACTATGATTAATTTAATAAATTATCTCATCATTTTGATACTAAAGGGTTAATTAAGTAGTATAAAAAATATAATACTGTTAAAATTTGACCAATAATAACAAATGGATTTTCTACTGGGCGAGCACCAATTCATGTTAATAAAATTACAATTGTTACTATACATCAAAATAAAATTTGATTAATAGGGTAAAATTCAATTCCTCGAAACTTTATTAAATTATAAAATGGTATAATTATTAAAATTGCAATTGATATAACTAATGCAATTACTCCTCCTAATTTATTAGGAATTGATCGTAAAATTGCATAAGCAAATAAAAAGTATCATTCAGGTTGAATATGTGCAGGAGTCACTAATGGATTAGCTGGAATAAAATTATCTGGATCTCCAAGAAGATATGGGTTTCATAATGTTAATATTGTTAATGATATTAATAAAATAATAAATCCTACGATGTCCTTATAAGAAAAATAAGGATGAAAAGGAATTTTATCTAAATTTGAATTTAATCCAATAGGATTATTAGATCCTGTTTGATGTAAAAATAGTAAATGAATCATTACAAAAGCTAATACAATGAATGGTAAAATAAAATGAAATGTAAAGAATCGGGATAATGTTGGATTGTCAACTGAAAATCCTCCTCAAATTCATTGAACTAAGTCTGTTCCTAAATATGGGATTGCTGATAATAAATTAGTAATTACTGTTGCTCCTCAAAAAGATATTTGTCCTCATGGAAGCACATATCCTATAAAAGCTGTTGCTATTACTAAAAATAAAATAATTGTTCCTCTTAGTCAAGTAGGAGTAAATAAATAAGACCCATAATATATACCTCGTCCAATATGTAAATAAATACAAATAAAGAAAAAGGATGCACCATTAGCGTGTAAAGTTCGTAATAATCAACCATAATTTACATTACGACAAATATGATCAACTCTATTAAAAGCTATATTGATATCTGCAGTATAATGCATGGCAAGAAATAATCCTGTTAAAATTTGAATAATTAAACATAATCCTAATAATGAACCAAAATTTCATCATATAGAAATATTAGTTGGAGATGGTAAATCTACTAGTGCATTATTTATAATTTTAAAAATTGGGTGTGAAACTCGTATAGGTTTGTTCATTAGTTTATTGATCGAATTGGTCCGTAAAATAATTTTGTAATTTTAATAGAAGCAATTATTGTAATTAATAAATAATTAATTAATAAAATTGTAATTATATTTCTAGGATAGTTATATAATTTAATTAAATTTAATGAATTTTCTGAAATATATGAATTTAAGTTTGAAATTGAATTTATTTCATTATTTATTGAATTAAAAGTTAATAATATTTTATCTATAAAAAAAATAATTATTATTAAGATTAATAAGCTAATAATTGAAATAATCGTTATTTTTATTGATAAAGAAAATATTTCATTTGAAGCTAATGATGTTATATAAATAAATAAAACTAATATTCCTCCAACAAAAATTAAAAATAAAATATAAGAAAATCAGAATCTTTTAGTTATTAATCCAGTAATGCAACAGATTATAATTGTTTGAATAAGAAGTATTAATCCTATACTTAAAGGATGGCTTATTTGAATAAAAATAAATCTAAAAATTAAGGTTAATCTATATAAGATAAGTTGTATGATATCAAGAAATAGTTTAATTAAAAATATTAATTTTGGAGATTAATGATAAAGGTATTTCTTTTTTCTTGAAGTTTAAAAAGAATTTATTCTTATTTTTGATTTACAAGACCAATGTTTTTATTAAACTATTAAAACTAATGATAATATTTATTAATTGAGGATTACCTTTTTTTTTGATAATAATAGGGGTTTTTAGATTTATTTCTAATCGAAAGCATTTATTATCTATACTTTTAAGTTTAGAATATATTGTTCTTTCATTATTTTATATATTATTTATTTATTTAAATATAATAAATTATGAAAGTTATTTTAGTATAGTTTTTTTAACTTTTAGTGTATGTGAAGGTGTTTTAGGGTTATCAATTTTAGTATCAATAATTCGAACCTATGGAAATGATTATTTTCAATCTTTTAATATTTTACAATGTTAAAAATTTTATTTATATTAATTTTTTTATTTTCTTTTTGTTTTATAAAAAATATATTTTGAATGGTTCAAAATGTTTTATTTATAATTATATTTATTTTAATTGTATTAAATTATTTCAGAAATTATTGAGTTGGGATTTCTTATTTTTTAGGTATAGATTTACTTTCTTATGGAATAGTATTATTAAGTTTTTGAATTTGTGCATTAATATTGATAGCAAGAGATTCAATTAATAAGTATAATAATTATAAAAATTTATTTTTATTAAATGTTTTAGTTTTATTATTATTATTAGTTTTAACTTTTAGAAGTATAAATTTATTTATATTTTATTTATTTTTTGAAAGTAGTTTAATTCCTACTTTATTTTTAATTTTAGGATGGGGGTATCAACCAGAGCGATTGCAGGCTGGTATATATTTATTATTTTATACATTATTAGTTTCTTTACCTATATTAATTATTGTTTTTTATTTATATAATAATTTAAATACTATAAATTTTTATTTAATTAATAATTATAATTTCAATTATTTTATTATATATTTATTTTTAATTTTACCTTTTTTAGTAAAAATACCTATATTTTTAGTTCATTTATGATTACCAAAAGCTCATGTTGAAGCCCCAGTTTCTGGGTCTATAATTTTAGCTGGAATTATATTAAAATTAGGAGGGTATGGTTTATTACGAGTTTTTTATTTTTTACAATTAATAGGAGTAAAATATAATTTTTGATTCATTAGAATTAGATTAGTTGGAGGAGTTTTAGTTAGTTTAATTTGTTTACGACAAACTGATTTAAAGTCTTTAATTGCTTATTCATCAGTTGCTCATATAAGAATTGTATTAAGAGGATTAATAACGATAACTTATTGAGGAATTTCTGGGTCTTATACTTTAATGATTGCTCATGGATTATGTTCTTCTGGATTATTTTGTTTAGCAAATATTACTTATGAGCGATTAGGTAGACGAAGCTTATTAATTAATAAGGGGTTATTAAATTTTATACCTTCTATAACATTATGATGATTTTTATTATGTTCAGCTAATATAGCGGCTCCTCCTACATTAAATTTATTAGGAGAAATTTCTTTATTAAATAGAATTGTGAGCTGATCATGATTAACTATACTAATATTAATTTTTTTATCTTTTTTTAGTGCTGCTTATACTTTATATTTATATGCTTATAGACAACATGGTAAAATTTATTCTGGTGTGTATTCTTTTAGAGGAGGATTTAATCGTGAATATTTATTATTATTTTTACATTGATTTCCTTTAAATTTATTAGTTTTAAAATCTGAAATAAGTTTATTATGATTATAAATTTAAATAGTTTAATTAAAATATTGATTTGTGGTGTCGATGATATGAATTTATTCATTTTAAATTGTGAAATATTTATCAATTTGTGTAATTAATTTTATTCTTTTATTATGTACAAGAATTACATTATTATTATTTTCTTTTTATTTTATTTTAACTGAATTAACTTTTTTTTTAGAATGAGAAGTTGTTTCTTTAAATTCTATAAGAATTGTAATAACTTTTTTGTTTGATTGAATAAGTTTAATATTTATATCATTTGTCTTATTTATTTCTTCTTTAGTAATTTATTATAGAAAAGAATACATGAGTTCAGATGTTAATATTAATCGATTTATTATATTAGTTTTATTGTTTGTTTTATCAATAATAATACTGATTATTAGTCCTAATTTAGTAAGAATTTTATTAGGTTGAGATGGATTAGGATTAGTTTCTTATTGTTTAGTTATTTATTTTAATAATGTAAAATCTTATAATGCTGGTATATTAACTGCTTTATTAAATCGTATTGGAGATGTTGCTTTATTAATAGCAATTGCTTGAATATTAAATTATGGTAGTTGAAATTATATTTATTATTTAGAATTTATAAAAAATGATATAGAAATAATAGTAATTGGAAGATTAGTAATATTAGCTGCAATAACTAAAAGAGCTCAAATTCCTTTTAGATCATGACTACCTGCTGCTATAGCAGCCCCAACTCCTGTATCAGCTTTAGTTCATTCTTCGACTTTAGTAACTGCAGGTATTTATTTATTAATTCGATTTAATCTTTTATTAGTTAATACTTTTATATCTCAGTTATTACTTTTATTAGCTGGTTTAACAATATTTATATCTGGATTAGGAGCTAACTTTGAATTTGATTTAAAAAAAATTATTGCTTTATCAACATTAAGCCAATTAGGGTTAATAATAATAATTTTATCTATAGGATACGAAAAATTAGCTTTTTTTCATTTATTAACTCATGCCTTATTTAAGGCTTTACTTTTTATATGTGCTGGAGCTATTATTCATAATATAAATAATTCTCAGGATTTACGTTTAATAGGAGGATTAAGTTTATATATACCTTTAACTTCTTCATGTTTTAATGTAGCAAATTTAGCTTTATGTGGGATGCCTTTTTTGGCTGGATTTTATTCAAAAGATTTAATTTTAGAAGTTGTTTCTTTAAGAATAGTTAATATATTTATTTATTTTTTATTTTTTTTTTCTACTGGATTAACTGTTTGTTATTCTTTACGGTTGGTTTATTATTCAATAACAGGAGATTTAAATTGTAGAGCTTTAAATGTTTTAAATGATGAAGGTTGAATTATATTAAAGGGTATATTTGGTTTAATAATTATAAGAATTATTGGAGGTAGAATATTAAGTTGATTAATTTTTTTAACTCCTTATACAATTTGTTTACCTTTTTATTTAAAATTTATAACTTTATTTGTTTGTATTGTAGGAGGGTTAACTGGCTATTTGATATCTAAAATTTCATTATTTTTTATTAATAAATCTTTAAATAATTATTATTTAAGAGTATTTTTAGGGTCAATATGGTTTATACCTTATATTTCTACTTATGGAATTATTAATTATTCATTAAAATTAGGAATAAATGTTGTTAAAAATTTTGATCAAGGATGATCAGAATTTATGGGTAGACAAAATTTATATAAGCAATTAGTAAATTATTCTCAATTTAATTATATTGTTCAAAATAATAATTTAAAGGTTTATTTATTAATTTTTGTATTATGAATTATAATTTTGTCATTATTTTTAATTTTTTATTTAAATAGCTTATATTTAGAGTATAACATTGAAGATGTTAGGGAGATTAGTTAATCTTTAAATATTAAATAATTTTTTTTAGTAAAAAAATTATTTATAAAAAATATATTTTTATTTTTACAATGAAAATGTAAGGTTTTTATTAAACTATATAAATAGAAATATAAATGGAATTTAACCATTAAAATAAAAAGTTAGCAGCTTTTATTTGATCCTCATATTTCTTTAATTGGAATTAGTTATTCATTTTTATCATTAACAGTGATATACCTCTATTTTGGTTTCAATTAATAAGAATAAGGGTAAAATTACCTAAGATTAGGTCGAAACTAATTGCAATTTATCGCTTCATATTCAAGGTAAATTGAATTAATCAATTATTTTTGAATGCAAATCAAATGTTATATTTTAACTATAACCCTAGTTTGATCAGTTTAATATTCCTTGATTTCATTCATGATATAATCCTAAAAGTAAAATTAAAATAAAAATTACTGAAGTAATAGATCATATAATTAAATTAGAATAGTTAATAATTAAAATTATTGGTAAAATTAAAGCGATTTCTACATCAAAAATTAAAAAAATAATAGTAATTAAAAAAAATTTTAAAGAAAAAGGTAATCGAGAAGAGGATATTGGATCAAATCCACATTCAAATGGAGAACTTTTTTCTCGATCTCTATATCTTTTTTTAGATAAAATAGTAGCAAGTATTATTACTACAGTTGATAAAAGTAAAATAATTAATGATATTAGAGTGATAGAAAAAATTATTTATATTATTAGTGTTTAATAAACCTTATGATTGGAAGTCATATATACTTTTATACTATATAAATAAATTAACCTCCTCATCAATAAATTGATACATAAAGGAATAATCAAACAATATCTACAAAATGTCAATATCATGCGGCTGCTTCAAATCCAAAATGATGATTTTTTGAAAAATGGTTATTTAAATGTCGAATTAAACAAATTAATAAAAATGTCGTTCCAATTAAAACATGAAGACCATGAAATCCTGTTGCTATATAAAATGTAGATCCATAAACTGCATCAGCAATTGTGAAAGGTGCTTCAATATATTCATAAGCTTGTAAAATAGAAAAATAAATTCCTAATAATACTGTAAAGAATAATCCTTGAGTTGTTTGTGAAAAATTTCCTTCCATTAAGCTATGATGAGCTCAAGTAACAGTAATTCCTGAAGCTAATAAAATAGTTGTATTTAAAAGAGGAATTTGAAAAGGATTAAATGGAACAATTCCTATTGGAGGTCATATAGCTCCTAATTCAATTGCAGGAGATAAACTACTATGAAAAAAAGCTCAAAAAAATGAAGCAAAAAATAAAACTTCAGATACAATAAATAAAATTATTCCTCATCGTAAGCCTGTTGTTACTATTAAAGTATGAAGTCCTTGGAAGGTTCCTTCTCGAGAAACATCTCGTCATCATTGATATACAGTTAAAAGTGTAATTGTTAAACCTAAAAATAATAATGAACTATCATATTGATGAAATCATTTTACTAATCCTGAAACTATTGTTATAACACCAATTGCTCTTGTTAATGGTCATGGGCTATAATCTACTAAATGAAATGGGTGATTTGAGTGTGTTGACATTTTAATTAAATTACTTCTCTAGAGTATAGTGTACTTAGAACAGCAAATACATAAGATTGAATTATAGCAACAGCGGATTCTAAAACTAGTAATAAAATTTGTACAATAAGTAAAATTATTACAATTGCGTAAGGTAAAGATGGACCTGTATTTCCTAATAATGTTAATAATAAATGACCAGCAATTATATTAGCTGTTAATCGAACAGCTAAAGTTCCAGGACGAATAATATTACTAATTGTTTCAATACAAACTATAAAAGGTATTAATACAGGAGGTGTTCCTTGAGGTACTAAATGAGCAAATATATGTTGGGTATGATTTAATCATCCATAAATTATAAAAGCTAATCATAGGGGTAAAGCTAATGTTAAAGTTAGTACTAAATGACTTGTTCTTGTAAAAATATAAGGGAATAATCCTATAAAATTATTAAATAAAATTAATCTAAATAAAGAAATAAAAATTAAAGTTGTTCCTTTTTGATTAGGGTTTCCTAATAAAGTTTTGAATTCTTTATGTAGGGTTAATAAAATATTATTTCAAATAATATGATATCGAGAAGGCATAAATCAATATATAGAAGGAATTATTAATAATCCAATAAAAGTACTTAATCAGTTTAATGATAAACTAAAAATACTAGATGAAGGGTCAAATACAGAAAATAAATTAGTTATCATTTTCAATTTATAGATTTTGTAGTAATTTTATCTGATGTTTTTGATGTAGGTATTGAAGGTAAATAAATAAAATAATTTATTATATTAAATAAAATAAAAATTATAGAAAATAATAAAAATAAACTTAATCAACTAATAGGGGCTATTTGTGGAATTAAAAAATATTAATATTTTAATAATTTTAGTTTGACATACTAATGTTATAACTTTAACTAATTTTTTTTTTTTTTTTTTTTTTTTTTTTTTTTTTTTTTTTTTTTTTTTTTTTTTTTTTTTTTTTTTTTTNTTAAAAGTAATTGCTAGATTACTATAACATGGTTTAAGAGACCAGTACTTGCTTTCAGTCATTTAATGATTAATTTATATTAGAAATTCATTTAATAAAGAAATTTATTGGAATACTTTCAATAACAATAGGTATAAAACTATGATTTGCACCACAAATTTCTGAACATTGACCAAAAAATAAACCAGGTCGATTAATTAAAAAATTAGTTTGATTTAATCGACCTGGAGTTCCATCAATTTTTACTCCTAGTGCAGGAATTGTTCATGAATGAATTACATCTGCAGAAGTTACTAGAATTCGAATTTGAGAATTTATAGGTAAAACAATTCGATTATCTACATCTAATAATCGGAATCCGTCTGTTTTTATTTCGTTTGTTGGAATTATATATGAATCAAATTCAATATTTAAAAAATCTGAATATTCATAGCTTCAGTATCATTGATGACCAATTGATTTTAAAGTAATTGATGGTTCATTAATTTCATCAAGTAAATATAATAATCGTAATGAAGGGAAAGCAATAAATAATAAAATAATTGCTGGAAGAATTGTTCAAATTACTTCAATGGTTTGTCCATGAAGTAAATAACGATTTGTATATTTATTAAAAAATAATATAACTATTATATATCCTACTATTACAGTAATTATAATTAGAATTAATAATGCATGATCATGAAAAAATGTTAATTGTTCTATAAGGGGAGAAGCTCTATTTTGTAAACCTAAATTTGCTCATGTTGACATTTATTTTCTAATAAAAGTAAAATACTTTATATATGGAGCTTAAATCCATTGCACTAATCTGCCATATTAGAAATTTGATAATAATGGTAATTCTGAATAACTGTGTTCTGCTGGTGGAATATTTTGATATCATTCAATAGATGAATTAAGTTGTATAGGATAAATTACTTGTCGTTGTTTAATTATACTTTTTCAAATAATTAATATAAAAAAAATAATACTTACTAGTGAGATTGTTGACCCAATTGAAGATACTACATTTCATGTTGTATATGAATCAGGATAATCAGAATATCGACGAGGTATTCCTGCTAAACCTAAGAAATGTTGAGGAAAAAATGTTAAATTTACTCCAATAAACATAATAATAAATTGAGTTTTTAATCATTTAGCGTTTAATGTTAATCCTGTGAATAATGGATATCAATGAACAAATCCTGCCATAATTGCAAATACTGCTCCTATTGATAAAACATAATGAAAATGAGCAACTACATAATAAGTATCGTGTAAAATAATATCAATTGATGAATTAGCCAAAATTACTCCGGTTAATCCTCCAACAGTAAATAAAAATACAAATCCTAAGGCTCAAATAATAGCAGGAGAATAAATTAATTGAGTTCCATGTAAAGTAGCTAATCAACTGAAAATTTTAATTCCAGTAGGAATAGCAATAATTATTGTTGCTGAAGTAAAGTAAGCTCGTGTATCAACATCTATTCCTACAGTAAATATATGATGAGCTCATACAATAAATCCTAATAATCCAATAGCTAATATAGCATAAATTATTCCTAACGATCCAAAGGTTTCCTTTTTTCCACATTCTTGACTAATAATATGAGAAATTATTCCGAAACCAGGTAAAATTAAAATATAAACTTCTGGATGTCCAAAAAATCAGAATAAGTGTTGGTATAAAATTGGATCTCCTCCTCCTGCTGGATCAAAGAATGAAGTATTTAAATTTCGATCAGTCAATAATATAGTAATAGCTCCAGCTAAAACTGGTAATGAAAGTAAAAGTAAAAGAGCTGTAATTGCTACGGATCATACAAATAAAGGTATTCGATCATATGTAATACCTGTAGATCGTATATTAATAACAGTAGTAATAAAATTTACTGCTCCTAAAATTGAGGATATTCCTGTTAAATGAAGAGAGAAAATTGCTAAATCAACTGATGCTCCTCCATGAGCAATATTTCTTGAAAGAGGAGGATAAACTGTTCATCCTGTTCCAGCTCCGTTTTCTACTATACTTCTTACTAATAGTAAAGTTAAAGAAGGAGGTAAAAGTCAAAAACTTATATTATTTATTCGAGGAAAAGCTATATCAGGAGCTCCTAATATTAGGGGTACTAGTCAATTTCCGAAACCTCCAATTATAATAGGTATTACTATAAAAAAAATTATTACAAATGCATGTGCTGTAACAATAACATTATAAATTTGATCATCACCAATGAGGGCTCCAGGATGTCCTAATTCTGCTCGAATAAGTATACTTAATGAAGTTCCTACTATTCCAGCTCATGTTCCAAATACAAAATATAATGTACCAATATCCTTATGATTAGTTGAAAACAATCATTGTTGCGATTAAATGGCTGAAGTTTAGGCGATAGACTGTAAATCTATATATAAGAAGTATTTCTTTTTAATCAATTTAAAGTCTTATAGTCAATAATGATATTAGATTGCAATTCTAAAGGAATAATAAAAATGTTATTAAGGCTTAAAAGATTATTCTTATATTTATAGCTTTGAAGGCTATTAGTTTATTTAACTTAAAGCCTTAAATTAAATAATAGATAAATCTAATAATAAATAATCCAAAAGTTGAAATAAAAGATAAGAATAAATAAATATTTATAGAAAAATTATTTCAATAAATTTTAAAATTTCAATTATTTTCATAATAATTAAGTATAAAAGCTGTATAACATAATCGTAAATAAAAAAATAATGTGATTAATGTTATAATAATTATGATTGTTAATATAAATAATTGATTATTAAATGTTAAATATTGAATAGTTAGTCATTTAGGAATAAATCCTATAAATGGAGGAAGGCCACCTAATGAAAGTAAATTTAAGAATAAAGAAAATTTTAAAGTTTTATTAAAAAAGAATAATGAAAATAATTGGTTAATATGATATAATTTAAATATATTAAATAAGAAAATTATGTTAAATGATATAAAACTGTAAAATAAAAAATATGTTATTCATAAAGATTCATTAGAATATATTCTTATTAATATTCAGCCTAAATGGTTAATAGAAGAAAAAGTTATTAATTTTCGTAATGATGTTTGATTTAATCCTCCTAAAGATCCAATAATAATTGATAAAATAATGCATCAAAATAATATAGATTTAATTGTTAAATAAGAAATTAATATTAAAGGGCCGATTTTTTGTCATGTTATTAAAATTAAAGCATTTATTCAATTTATACCTTCTATGACATTAGGAAATCAAAAATGAAATGGGGCAGTACCTCTTTTTATTAATAAAGAAGATAAAATTATTATATTAATTCTATTATTTTCTATGCTATTAAATATAAAATTATTTTTGTATATAAATAAAATTGTAGAAAATAATAAAATAGAAGAAGCTAAAGCTTGAGTTAAAAAATATTTTAAAGAAGCTTCATTAGATATTAAATTATTATCATTTATTAGGGGGATAAATGATAATAAATTAATTTCTAAACCTATTCAGGCACCTAATCAAGAATTAGCTGAAATAGTAATTATTGTTCTTATAATTAAAATAAAAAAAAATAAAATTTTTGATGAATTATTAAAAATTAAAAAGAAAAGGATTAAAACCTTTATAAATGGGGTATGAGCCCAGTAGCTTAATTAGCTTATCTTTTTAGTAAAATTTATATTTTGGTGTATGATGCACAAAAGTTTTTGATACTTTTAGAAATAGTTTAATTCTATTAAATATAATGAATGTAATTTTAATTACATGATTTACCCTATCAAGATAATCCTTTTATCAGGCAATTCATT